TTTCTAAATTATTTCAATAATGTATATTTTTGGATTTTGAGATGTAAAGTGCCCCACTCCAGATTTTCCTGTTTCCCGGGGGGTTTGCAGGAGTGTTAGTGATCTTAGGAGATTAAGGGGGGTGGGGGGGTTTGACGGGAAAAAACAAAGGGGGGGAAACCTTAAGGATTTGTCGGTTGATTTTACCTTTATGTCTATAAGCCTTAATATGTAATTCTTCTGTTAAAGTCTTTTCACCATTCATACTATTTACTTATGCGAGGAAAATGTACGACCTTGTCAGTTTCTATTTGTATGCACTGTGAGATGCCAGATGAAAGGAAAAAGAGAAAAAAATAACCTGACCCCTGTGGAGAGAACGCTCGGCATGTGGCTTAAAGGAGGGTATGTACTCCACCAACAATCTATGCAATCTGTCAAGAATCGAAATGGGGGGTAGTATCAAGTTATGGCCCTGAGTTAGGAACCAGATGCCAGTAATAGTTCACTAAGTGAAACCCCCACGATTTTTGTCCCTCATCCTCAATAACCGTTAACATTAAGTTATGAGCTTGTTGGTGGGCTCTTACTGCGTAAGAGTGGTTTATTCGACGGGATGTTGGGACTTGGTATATATTTGCGGGTGCGATTTTGTGTGGGGTGTTCCCACTTCGCCTATCCTTGAAAGTATTGTTATGTATAGTAGATATACTCTTGGTTTATGTCATATTAATCATATATATGCTGTTATATGAATGGTTTAAATAATAGTTATGCATAAAGTACATAGATATGTCCTTGAGTGAATTAATATATATGCTCTACATATATATATGGTGTAAATACATATATGTAAATATGCAGGCAAATTTTGCCTGCATGTACATCAAAGGATAGTTTAAGTAGAATCCTAGCTTTGGGAGTTAGGGGTGGAGGTTAAAATCCTTCTCCTTTGAGCAAAAGGGAGGACTTTAACCTCCGCCACCGGCTTACAAGACCGATGCTCTAAACGCTGAGCTACTGATGCAGGCTCATCCAAGGATTTTGTTTTCTACTCAGCCTGTAAGGGGAAATAGGACTAGGAATAAGGAGAAGTAGAGTACAGATGCTACTTGGCCGATGATAATGAAGGGTTGTTCTGCTGGCATGCCTCCAATTCAGGTTAGGACGACTACGTCTGCGACAAGGGTTCAAAATAGGAACTGTGATGCTGGGCGGAATGTTAGTGCTCGTTGTTTGGATGTGTGTAGGAAGGGGACTAACATAAGAATTAAAATGGAGGCTAGGAGTGCAAGAACTCCTCCTAGCTTGTTTGGGATGGAGCGAAGAATTGCGTATGCAAATAGGAAGTATCATTCAGGCTTAATATGAGGAGGGGTTACTATTGGGTTAGCTGGTGTGAAATTGTCAGGATCTCCCAAGAGGTTAGGAGAGAAGAGTGCGAGAGAGGAGAGGGCCACGAGAAGGACGGCAAAGCCAAGGAGGTCTTTGTAGGTGAAGTATGGGTGGAAGGAGATTTTGTCCGCATTGGAGTTTAGGCCAATTGGGTTGTTCGACCCGGTTTCATGTAGGAATAGCAGGTGAAGAATTGTTGCTGCTAGGATAACGAATGGGAATAGGAAGTGGAAGGCGAAGAATCGGGTGAGGGTGGCATTGTCTACTGAGAAGCCGCCCCAGATCCACTCAACGAGTGTAGTACCGACGTATGGGACTGCCGAAAGTAGGTTTGTAATGACAGTGGCCCCTCAGAAGGACATTTGGCCTCAGGGAAGGACGTAGCCGACGAATGCGGTTATTATTACGAGGAGGAGAAGAACTACACCAATGTTTCATGTTCCCATGAAAAGGTAGGAACCGTAGTAAAGGCCTCGCCCGATGTGGAGATAAATGCAAATGAAGAAGAAGGAGGCGCCGTTTGCATGTAGATTACGGATTAGTCATCCGAAGTTTACGTCTCGGCAAATATGGGCGACTGAGTCGAATGCTGATTCAACATCAGGGGTGTAGTGTATTGCGAGGAAAAGTCCTGTGAGAATTTGAGAAATTAGGCAGAGACCAAGCAGTGAGCCGAAGTTTCATCATACTGAAATGTTAGCGGGGCTTGGAAGGTCGACTAGTGCGTCGTTAGCAATTTTTAGCAGTGGGTGGGTTTTTCGAAGGCTTGCCATTAGGGTTCTTGTAGTTGAATAACAACGGTGGTTTTTCAAGCCATTAGTCCTGGTTAGAGTCCTGGCAGGAATTATGACTTATGCATTATGTGTGCTGTTGATTTGTTTAGTTTTAGGACTAGTTGCAGTTGCTTCTAATCCTTCTCCTTATTTCGCCGCTTTGGGCCTGGTAGCAGTAGCGGGCATGGGATGTTGTGTTCTGGTGGCCCATGGAGGCTCTTTTTTGTCACTGGTACTCTTTTTAATTTATCTGGGGGGAATGTTGGTTGTTTTTGCTTACTCAGCAGCTTTGGCTGCTGAGCCTTATCCGGAAACTTGAGGGAGCCCTGCCGTTGTTATGTATATTTTGGTGTATATTGTTGGGGTGGCCTTAGGTTGTATGTTCTTTTGAGGAGGATGATATGAGACTTCTTGAGTCCCTGTAGATGATATGGAGACGTTTTCTGTGTTTCGGGGAGATACAGGGGGAGTTGCTTTAATATATTCTTTGGGAGGGGGAATACTAGTGATTAGTGCATGGGCTCTTCTTCTTACTTTGTTTGTGGTCCTGGAGTTAACTCGGGGGCTAAGCCGTGGGACTGTTCGGGCGGTTTAGTAAGAGACTACAAGAATGGCAAGTGCTAGGGTAAGGAGGAACAAGGCGAGGTAGGTTTTGATTACACCTTGTTGGATATTACTTGTTGTGGTAATTAAGGGCATGTTGGCTGAGGCAAGGCTTTTAGGACCAGCTTTCTCTAACCAGGTTTGGTCAACTAGTTGGCTGGCAATGGTTTGTCCTAGGACTAGGTTGAGCTTTGGTGTAAGGCGGTGGATAATGTGGGGGAAGAAGCCAAGCATGTTAGAAAAATGGTGAGGGGTTCGGGCGGGAGTGGGTTTGAACTGTTTGCTTGTCAGAGAGGCCAGTTCTAGTGCGGTAAGAAGGCCTAGGATGGTGACGATTAGGGCTGCTAGTTTTAGTAGGGGAGGTATAGACATAATAGGTGTTTTTAGAGGAGTAATATGGGAGGTAATTAGGAGGCCAGCAATAATGCTTCCTCACGCTAGTCGTTTGATTGGGTTAATAACTGTGGGGTTGTTTTCGTTGATAGGGGAAAGAGCGTTAAATCGGGGATGGCCCATGGATACGAAGAAAACGACGCGGAGGCTGTAGATGGCCGTGAATGAGGTGGCAAGGAGGGTCAGTGTGAGGGCTCAGGCGTTAAGATGGGAAGTGTTGAGTGCTTCGATAATAGCATCTTTAGAGAAAAAGCCGGCTAAAAAGGGGGCTCCTGTTAGTGCGAGGCTTCCGATGGTTAAGCAGGAGGAAGTGAAGGGGGTAAGATGGTGCATTCCTCCTATTTTACGGATGTCCTGTTCATCGTTTAGGCTATGAATAATAGAGCCGGAGCAGAGGAAGAGCATGGCTTTAAAGAAGGCATGTGTGCAGATGTGGAGGAAGGCAAGTTGAGGCTGATTAAGTCCAATAGTAACTATCATTAGGCCAAGTTGGCTTGATGTTGAGAAGGCAACAATTTTTTTGATGTCATTTTGGGTTAGAGCGCAGGTGGCGGTAAATAGTGTGGTTAGTGCTCCAAGGCAGAGACATAGGGTAAGGGCTGTTTGGTTACTTTCCAGTAATGGGCTCATTCGGACCAAGAGAAAAATACCAGCGACGACCATAGTGCTAGAGTGAAGTAGGGCAGAGACCGGCGTGGGGCCCTCTATGGCAGAGGGAAGTCAGGGGTGAAGGCCAAATTGTGCTGATTTTCCGGTAGCGGCAACAATTAGGCCCAGAAGTGGTAGGGTAAGGTCGAGACCTTTGGCGGCTGCAAACATTTGTTGTATTTCTCATGAGTTAAGGTTGGTTGCTATTCATGCTATGGCAAGGATGAGCCCGATATCGCCGACTCGGTTATATACAACAGCTTGTAGGGCCGCTGTGTTTGCGTCTGCACGTCCGTATCATCAGCCAATTAGGAGGAAGGACATAATTCCAACACCTTCTCAGCCGATAAATAGTTGAAACATGTTGTTTGCTGTGACTAGAATAATCATGGCAATAAGAAAGACTAGGAGGTATTTAAAGAAGCGGTTCATGTAGGGGTCAGCGTGCATGTATCATGAAGCAAACTCAAGGATTGATCACGTCACGTAGAGTGCAATTGGAGTAAAAATAATCGAGTAGTGGTCAAATTTAAGGCTGATATTAACGTCGAAAGTAAGGGTGTTTATTCAGTTTCAGTTGGTAATAATTGTTTCGGCTCCTTCGTTTATAAAGAGAAATAGGGGGAGTAAGCTAACGAAAAATGCCAGTTTAACTGCGGTCTTGACTTGCGCGACTGCTCAGTTAGGGGCTTGGGGCTGGGGGGAGAGGGTTGTGAATACGGGGTAGGCAAGCAGGGAGAAGATAATGATTAGGCTTGTTGTTATTGTTACGGAGGTGGAAGTCATTAGCTGCTACTTGGATTTGCACCAAGAGTTTCTGGTTCCTAAGACCAGCGGATGAGCTGTTATCCTTTAGAAGCTATTCGAGTGAGCCCTGGGGTCCAACCAGGGTCGCGAAAATTAGCAGTTTTCGTTTCTAGCGAGACTCTCTCGGTAAGTAGGGGGACTTTAACCCCCATCTTTAGAGCCACAGTCTAATATTTTAGCTTTAAACTATATCTACAGGCGGTTCAACCTCAAATTAGCTCGGGTTTAAGGATGAGAAGAATTAGGGGAAGGAGGTGTAGGGCTATAAGTAGATGTTCGCGGGAGTGTGAAGGATTAAGGGCGAGAATGTGGTTTGGGAGGGGGCCTCGCTGAGTTATTAGGAATATGTAGAGTGAGTACCCTGCAGTAATTAAGGTCCCTGCTCCTGTCAGTGCTAGTGTTCAGTATGATCAGTTGAATAGGGAGGTAATGATCATGAGCTCTCCTATTAGATTTGGGAGTGGGGGTAAGGCCAGGTTTGCGAGGCTGGCAATAAATCATCAGGTAGTTATAAGGGGAAGTACTATTTGCAGGCCTCGTGCTAACACTATCGTTCGGCTATGTGTTCGTTCATAGTTGGTGTTTGCTAGACAGAAGAGGGCGGAAGATGTTAGGCCATGTGCAATTATTAGGATTAGGGCCCCTGTGAAACCTCAGGGGGTTTGGATAAGGATCCCGCCTGCAACGAGGCCCATGTGACTCACGGAGGAGTAGGCAATTAGGGACTTTAAGTCTGTTTGTCGTAAGCAGATGGAGCCGGTTATAATAACACCTCATAGGGCGAAGATAATGAAGGGGTAGCTAAGTTCTTTGGTTAGTGGTTCTAGTATAATCATTATACGCATTATTCCGTAACCTCCTAGTTTAAGAAGTACGGCGGCAAGGATTATTGAGCCTGCAATGGGGGCCTCTACGTGTGCTTTAGGGAGTCAAAGGTGTACACCATAGAGGGGCATTTTCACTAAGAAGGCTAGTAAGCAGCCTGCTCATCATAGTTTGTCGGCATAAGATGATAGTTGTAGAGGGGCAGAGTATTGGAGGGTAAGGAGGGATAGGGTTCCTGTACTGTTTTGAAGGAGGAGTAGAGCAACGAGGAGGGGTAAGGAGCCGGCTAAGGTATAGAACAGGAAGTAAGTGCCTGCGTTAAGTCGTTCTGTCTGGTTACCTCAGCGGGTGATGATAACTAGAGTAGGGATAAGGGTGGCTTCGAATATAACGTAGAATATAATAATTTCGGTGGCGCCGAATGCCATGATGAGGAAGATTTGTAGAGATGTGAGAAGGGTAATATACATTCGTTGTCGGTTAATTGGCTCGAGGGCTGTATGGTTTTGGCTGGCTAAGATTATAAGGGGGAGAAGTCAGCAGGTAAGAACGAGCAGGGGTGTAGATAGGAGGTCTGTAGCTATATAGAGGTTTAAAGAGGTTCATCCTGTTTCTGAGAGGTTTTCCAGTCAGGTTAAGCTGGCTAGTGCAATAATAAGACTGTGAGCCAGGGTAGTGGGTCATAGTCATTTTGCGGGTGTTAGCCAGGCCGTAGGTACGAGCATAAGCGTAGGGATGAAGATTTTTAGCATTGTAGGAGGTTTAGGCTTTGTAGGCGATCGCTCCCGTGGGTTCGGGAGGTTGCTACTAGAAGGGCTAGTCCTGCGCTAGCCTCGCAAGCTGAGAAGGCAAGGAGGAGCATAGGGGAGGCTGAAAAGCTGGTTGAGCCCAGTTGGAGGGTTCAGGTTGAGAGGGCAATAAAGAGGGAGAGTATTATCGCTTCTAGACATAATAGGGCTGAGAGTAGGTGGGTTCGGTGGAATGCTAAGCCTGTTAAGCCTAGCATGAAGGTAGTTGAAAAAGCGAAGTGAACAGGGGTCATTAGGCAATTATGGACTTTAACCACAAGTTCTTGAGCCGAAATCAAGTGTTTTTCTTAGACTAATCACCTATTCAGCTCATTCTAGGCCTCCTTGGAGTCATTCGTAAATCAGGCCTAGTGTCAGTAGGGCTAGAACGGCAGAGGCTCAGAGAAAGGTGAGGAGGGGGGATGGAAGTTGATCTCCCCAAGGGAGAGGTAGGAGGAGAGCAATTTCCAGGTCGAATAGCAGGAAGAGGATGGCAACTAGAAAGAAGCGGAGTGAGAAGGGGAGGCGGGCTGAACCAAGAGGGTCAAACCCGCATTCGTAAGGGGAGAGTTTCTCGTAGTCGGGCGACATTAGGGGGAGTCAGAAAAAGACAAGTGCTAGGACGCTGGAAATTAAAGCGGTAAGAATAATAATAAATGTAAGTAGGTTCATTATCTTTCCTTGGATTTTAACCAAGACCTGGTGATTGGAAGTCACTCATACTAAAGTTGATACTAGAAAGATTATGATCCTCATCAGTAGATGGAGACGTATAGGAATAGTCAGACAACGTCTACAAAGTGTCAGTATCAGGCAGCTGCTTCGAATCCGAAGTGGTGGTCGCTTGTGAAGTGATAGCGCACTTGTCGGAGAAGACAAACGGCCAGGAATGTGGAGCCAATAATGACATGAAGTCCGTGGAAGCCTGTGGCTACGAAAAATGTAGACCCATATACTCCGTCTGCAATTGTGAAGGGAGCCTCGTAGTATTCTATTGCCTGGAGGAAGGTGAAGTAGAAGCCCAGGAGAATTGTGAGTGTTAGGGAGTGAACTGCTTCTTTTCGATTGCCTTCTATAATGCTGTGGTGGGCTCAGGTTACTGTTACCCCGGAAGCAAGAAGGACTGCTGTGTTTAGTAGGGGTACTTCAAATGGGTCAAGAGTTGTAATTCCTGTGGGTGGTCAGCAGCCGCCTAGTTCAGGGGTTGGGGCTAGGCTGGCGTGGTAAAAGGCTCAGAAGAATCCTAGAAAGAAAAATACTTCTGAGGTAATAAAGAGGATCATACCGTATCGGAGTCCTTTTTGTACGGGAGGAGTGTGGTGACCTTGGAAGGTTCCTTCTCGGACAATATCTCGTCATCATTGATATATGGTTAGGAGTAGAAGAATAAGTCCAACAGTTATTAGTGTTGTGGAGTGGAAGTGAAATCAGATGGCGAGACCTGATGTCATTAGTAGGGCAGCTACTGCTCCTGTTAAAGGCCAGGGGCTGGGGTCAACTATATGGTATGCGTGTGCTTGGTGGGCCATTAGACGTTTTCTTGTAGGTAAAGGCTTAGGAGAAGAACGAAAACGTAAGCTTGAATCATTGCGACAGCAACTTCTAGGAGTGTTAGAAGGAATAATAAAATCCCGGTTAGGATGGCAACAGTGGGCATTAATGGGAGAAGAACGGATGCAGCTGTTGCGATTAGTTGAATTAGAAGGTGGCCGGCTGTAAGGTTGGCTGTTAGTCGAACTCCAAGGGCAAGGGGACGAATGAATAGGCTAATAGTTTCGATAATGATTAGGACTGGAATGAGGAGGGTGGGCGTTCCTTCTGGCAGGAGGTGGCCTAGCGACTCAGTTGGTTGGTTTCGCATCCCAATAATAACTGTTGCTAGTCAAAAGGGGACAGCTAAGCCCATATTTAGTGAGAGTTGGGTTGTTGGGGTAAAGGTGTATGGAAGTAGGCCTAACATATTTAGGGAAATTAAGAATAACATAAGGGAGGCCAATAATAGGGCTCACTTGTGTCCAGGAACGTTTACTGGAAGGAAAAGTTCATGTGTAAATCGTCCAATGAATCAGTTTTGTAGAGTAAGTAGGCGGTTATTTAATCATCGGAGTGTAGGTGTAGGGAAGAGGATTCAGGGTAGAGTTAGGGCGAGGGCTATTAGAGGGATGCCTATGAAGACAAGGGATATAAATTGGTCGAAGAAGCTTAGTGCCATGGGCAGTTTCAGGGTTCTGTTTTGGGTTTTTCTGTGCTTTGAAGGGTAGGTTCGTTTGGAAAGGTGTGTGCTATAACTTTTGGGGGAAGCACAATTAGGAAGACTGATCATGAGAAGACCAGGATAGCAAGCCAGGGTGCTGGGTTGAGCTGGGGCATGTCGCTAGGGGTGGGTGGGGGCCACCAATCTTTAGCTTAAAAGGCTAACGCTATGCCCGTTTTAGCTTCTTAGCGAGGCGTCTTCAAGTATTAGGGATGATCAGTTTTCAAAGTGTTCTAGCGGAACTGCTTCAACTACAATGGGTATGAAGCTGTGGTTGGCTCCGCAGATTTCGGAACATTGGCCGTAGAATACCCCTGGTCGGGATGTAATGAAGGCTGTTTGGTTAAGTCGTCCGGGAACTGCGTCTATTTTTACTCCTAGGGAAGGGACAGCTCATGAGTGGAGAACGTCATCGGCGGAAATTAGAACTCGAACGGGGGACTCAACTGGGACCACCATTCGGTGGTCTGCTTCAAGTAGACGGAATTGGCCGGGGGCCAGGTCATTGGTGGGGATCATATAAGAGTCGAAGCCCAGGTCTTCGTAGTCTGTGTATTCGTAGCTTCAGTATCACTGATGTCCTACGGCTTTAATTGTTAGGTGAGGATCGTTAATTTCGTCTATAAGATAGAGGATTCGAAGGGAGGGAAGTGCGATGAGGATAAGAATGACGGCAGGAAGAACCGTTCAAATAATCTCGATCTCTTGGGAATCTAGTACATACTTGTTGGTAAGGGAAGTTGAAATTATAACCACAATAATGTAAAGTACAAACGAGCTAATTAGGAACAGGATTATTAGGGCATGATCATGGAAGTGTAGAAGTTCTTCTATCAAGGGTGAAGCTGCATCTTGGAATCCTAGTTGTGAGGGATGTGCCATTGTTTAATCAAGAAACGCGGGAGTCTCACCCACAACTCTGCCTTGACAAAGCAGTGTAATAGTAATTTTACTAGTATCTTATAAAGAAAGTGGCAGAGTGGTTATGTGGTTGGCTTGAAACCAGCTTAACGGGGGTTCGAATCCTTCCTTTCTCGTCAGTTAGACTGGACTATAACGAATGCAGGCTCCTCGAATGTGTGGTAAGGAGGAGGGCAGCCGTGAAGTCATTCTAGGTTGTATTCAGCCAGTTCTACTGACTGAACTTCACGTTTGGAAACAAATGCTTCTCAGAGGATATATAGGAACACGACTACCGCCACCAGCGAGATTAGGGACCCAATAGAGGAGACTGTGTTTCAAAGGGTATAGGCGTCTGGGTAGTCGGAGTACCGTCGTGGCATTCCGGCTAGTCCAAGGAAGTGTTGGGGGAAGAATGTGACGTTTACGCCTGCGAACATCACTCAGAAGTGGATTTTTGTTCACGTCTCGTGTAGGGTATAGCCTGTAAATAGGGGGAATCAGTGCACGAACCCGCCAAGAATGGCGAAGACAGCGCCCATAGAAAGTACGTAGTGGAAGTGGGCTACAACGTAGTATGTGTCATGAAGGACAATATCTAGAGAGGAGTTGGCTAGGACAATCCCAGTAAGGCCTCCCACTGTGAAGAGGAAAATAAAGCCTAAGGCTCATAAGAATGGGGCGTCCCATTTTAGGTCTCCTCCGTGGAGGGTTGCAAGTCAGCTAAAGACTTTTACACCCGTTGGAATTGCGATGATTATAGTTGCGGATGTGAAATACGCTCGTGTGTCTACGTCTATTCCGACTGTAAACATGTGATGGGCTCATACAATAAAGCCTAGTAGGCCGATGGCCATCATGGCTCATACCATACCCATGTAGCCGAAGGGTTCTTTTTTACCGGCGTAGTAGGCAACGATATGAGAGATTATTCCGAATCCTGGAAGAATAAGAATGTAGACTTCGGGGTGGCCGAAGAATCAGAAGAGGTGTTGGTAAAGAATGGGGTCTCCCCCTCCTCCAGGGTCGAAGAAGGTAGTATTTAGATTTCGGTCTGTTAGGAGCATTGTAATGCCGGCAGCAAGAACTGGTAGGGATAGAAGGAGAAGGACAGCTGTAATTAGGACTGCTCAGACGAACAGAGGGGTTTGGTATTGGGATACACCTGCAGGTTTCATGTTAATGATTGTTGTGATGAAGTTAATGGCCCCAAGGATTGAGGAAACACCTGCTAGGTGGAGTGAGAAGATGGTTAAATCAACTGATGCCCCGGCGTGTGCCAGGTTCCCAGCGAGGGGAGGATAAACTGTTCAGCCAGTTCCAGCACCGGCTTCAACTGCCGAAGAGGACAGGAGTAGCAGGAGAGATGGGGGCAGAAGTCAGAAGCTTATGTTATTTATTCGGGGAAATGCCATGTCGGGGGCTCCGATCATTAGGGGGATCAGTCAGTTTCCGAACCCTCCAATCATAACTGGCATTACTAAAAAGAAGATTATAACGAAGGCGTGAGCCGTAACAATTACGTTGTAGATTTGGTCGTCGCCGAGAAGGGACCCTGGTTGACTTAGTTCAGCTCGGATAAGCAAGCTTAAGGCCGTGCCAACTATTCCAGCTCATGCACCGAATACTAGGTAGAGGGTGCCGATGTCTTTATGGTTTGTTGAGAAAAATCAGCGGGTGATTGCCACAGGTAGGATGGCTGAGTAAGCGGTGGATTGTAGCCCCATATACAGAGGTTTGAGCCCTCTTCTTACCAAGCTCTGAGGTGTTTTGGCACGTGAGATTGCAAATCTCCAGGAGCAGATTAATCGTCTGCCGGGGCTTCCCCGCCTTCCCCCTCCGGAAGGAGGCGGGGAAGACTAGACGGATGCTCGCTGGTTTGGGCGCTTAGCTGTTAACTAAGAGTTTGTAGGATCGAGGCCTGCCTGTCTAGGAAGGCTTTAGCTTAATTAAAGTGTCTGTTTTGCATGCAGGAGATGTGGGGTAGTGTCCCGCAAGTCTTATTCAGGGCCTGGGGGATTTTCACCCCCGCTGAAGGCTTTGAAGGCCCTTGGACTAGCATGCTATCCTAAGTCCCTTAAAAAGAAAGTAGTGCTGTTGCGGCAGGAGTGAGTGGAAGGAGACAGAGTGTGGCAATTAGAGATGTAGCTAGAGGGAGAGTGAGTTGTAGGGAGGGCAGTCGCCATGTAGCGGTCCCAGTAAGGTTATTTGGTGATATTGTGAGGGCCATGGCGTAGGTTAAGCGTAAGTAGAAATATAGGCTTAAGAGGGCGCTAAGGGCCGCTACGGTTGCTACGGGGGCAAGGTCTTGTTTTGAGAGTTCTTGAAGGATAAGTCACTTTGGCATAAAGCCTGTTAGGGGAGGGAGTCCTCCAAGGGATAGAAGGATGAGAGGGGTAAGGGCTGTAAGTGCGGGGGTTTTTGCTCAGGAGGTGGCTAGTGAATTGATGTTTGTGGCTTTATTGAGCTTGAATACGAGGAAGGTCGAGAAAGTTATGATGAAGTATGTTAGGAGGGCCAGGAGTGTCAGGGAGGGGGCGAATTGCAGGATTAAAATTATCCACCCAAGGTGAGCAATTGAAGAGTAGGCTAGGATTTTCCGCAGCTGGGTCTGATTTAGACCACCTCAGCCACCGACAAGGGTGGAGGCTAGTCCTAGACCAATAAGGATCGTTGGGTCTGCCGGGTGAATTTGAAGGAGTAGGGCAAAGGGTGCAAGTTTCTGTCAAGTAGATAGAATAAGTCCTGTAGTCAGGTCTAATCCTTGGAGCACCTCTGGTAGTCATGCGTGGACTGGGGCGAGGCCGATTTTTAGTGCTAGGGCAATAATTATCATCGTGGTCGGGACGGGGTGGGTCATTTGTTCGATGTTCCACTCGCCGGTAAGTCACGCGTTGGTAGTGCTGGCAAAGAGAAGTATTGCGGCTGCGGTTGCCTGAGTAAGGAAATATTTGGTGGTAGCTTCGACTGCCCGAGGGTGGTGGTTTTGTGCCATTAGGGGAATAATGGCGAGGGTATTTATTTCTAGTCCTATCCATGCAAGGAGTCAGTGTGAGCTTGCGAAGGTGATTGTGGTGCCTAGGCCGAGGCTGAATAGAAGGGTGGCTAAGATGTAGGGGCTCATTAGTAAAAGAAGGGTTTTAACCTACATTTTCGGGGTATGGGCCCAATAGCTTGAATTAGCTTATTTTACTAGGGAGTGGTGTAGTGGAAGCACAAAGAGTTTTGATCTCTTTAGGTAGGGTTCGAACCCCTTCTCTCTAAGGAGTCGGGGGGACTTTAACCCCCATAGTTCACTCTATCAAAGTGGTCCTTAAAATTCAGGCACGAGTCCTGTTTTACAGGTGAGGTGGTAAGCCTGCAAATGCAATGGGGAGGGCAAGATGTCAAATTACCAAGGCTAGTGTAAGTGGGAGGAAGTTTTTTCAGATGAGGTGCATAAGCTGATCATATCGAAATCGTGGGTAGGAGGCTCGGACTCATAGGAATACCATTGAGAGAAGGGCTGCTTTAATCATTAGGTTGGCTGTGGTAATGGCAGGCATTGTGGGGATGTGGGAGGCGCCTAGGAAGAGCATGGCGGAGAGTGTGTTTATAAGGAGGATGTTGGCGTACTCTGCGAGGAAAAAGAGTGCGAAAGGGCCCCCGGCGTATTCGACGTTGAAGCCTGAGACAAGTTCGGACTCCCCCTCGGTGAGGTCGAAAGGGGCACGGTTTGTTTCTGCTAGGGTAGAAATATATCATATTGCTGCTAGGGGCCAGGCTGGAATAATTAGTCAGATGGCTTCTTGGGCGATGCTGAAGGGTTGTAGGGTAAAGCCTCCTGTAAAAATAATAGCGTTCAGTAGAATGAGACCGAGGCTTACCTCGTAGGAAATGGTTTGGGCTACCGCTCGAAGGGCTCCGATTAGGGCGTATTTTGAATTTGACGCTCATCCTGAGCCTAAGATGGAGTAGACTGTTAGGCTTGATATGGCGAGGATAAATAAGATCGCTAGGTTAAGATCAGTCACAGGGTGTGGAAGGGGCATGGGCGCTCAGAGGGTGAGGGCAAGAGTAAGGGCTAGCATGGGGGCTAGAAGGAAGAGGACTGGGGAGGATGTAGAGGGCCGTACGGGCTCTTTAATAAAGAGTTTAACCCCATCTGCGATTGGTTGGAGAAGGCCATAGGGTCCTACGATGTTGGGGCCTTTTCGTAATTGTATGTAGCCTAGTACTTTTCGTTCGATAAGAGTTAGGAAAGCTACGGCCAGTAGGACTGGTACGATGTAAGCTAAGGGGTTTAGAATATACTCTACTAGGGGTTTGATCATAGTTGGAGAGAGGACTTGAACCTCTGTTGAAAGGGCTTAGGTCTTTTGCAGTAACCGGGCTCTGCCACACCAACATGCCGCTATCTAGGCACGAAGGGGTATGCCCTTCTGCCTATTTTAGTTGCTTTCAATAGGGGGAGGTGAGGCGTGCTTAAAGCATTGGCCTCTTCTTTTCGGTCCTTTCGTACTAGAAAAGAACATATCATAGATAGAAACTGACCTGGATTTCTCCGGTCTGAACTCAGATCACGTAGGACTTTAATCGTTGAACAAACGAACCTTCAATAGCGGCTGCACCATTGGGATGTCCTGATCCAACATCGAGGTCGTAAACCCCCTTGTCGATAGGGGCTCTAAAAGGGGATTGCGCTGTTATCCCTAGGGTAACTTGGTCCGTTGATCGGCGTTGCCGGATCAGTTATTGGTCAGAAATTCTGTTTGTTAGAGTGGCGGCTCTTGACTGTAGGAGTAAATGTGCTCCCATTCCACGTGGGGGTTTTTTGTTTCCCCATGGTCGCCCCAACCGAAGACATACGGCCAATGATTTCAATAAGTTTGGCCCCTTGTTAGGGGGTATTTAACTTGATATGGCTTAGTGTCTTAAAGCTCCATAGGGTCTTCTCGTCTTATGGTCTTATCCCCGCTTCTGCACGGGGAGATCAATTTCACTGACCTGAAAAAGGAGACAGTTAAGCCCTCGTAATACCATTCATACAGGTCTTCATTTAAAAGACAAGTGATTGCGCTACCTTTGCACGGTTAAAATACCGCGGCCGTTGAACATATAGTCACTGGGCAGGCTCGACCTTTTATTCTTTGTTTTTGCAAAAGGCGATGTTTTTGGTAAACAGTCGAGGCTTGGGTAGATTTGCCGAGTTCCTTCTTTTTCTTTTAGTCTTTCCCCGGGGGCACACCAGTGTGGGGTTAACGGTTTTTTGTTGAATGGTTTTCCAGTTCTTTATTTAGAGTTCATTACCCTCTTTGTTTGGGGCCGTTAAGTTTCGGTGGGGGTTCGTTCCGATTTACACGTGTGCGAGGAGAGAGGCGGGTGCTCTCTTGTTACTCATATTAGCATGTGCGCTCTCATGTATGCATGAGACGGCCTGATAGTGCTAAGGGGGTTAGGATTGGGTTATCCGGATATGTGGTTGGGATTTAATGCTTGAGCTGTAACGCTTTCTGTAAGGATGGCTGCTTTTAGGCCCACTTAGGCATTAATTTACCTTTAGTAATTATGATCTTTACCCTCCTGGGAAAGTTGTATCTTGTTTCAAAGGGGCTGTACCCCCTTTGACTAACTCTCTAGGTTTCTTTAGAATCTCGGTGAGGATGCCGGAATGGAGCCTTAGCGAATAAAGAAGCCTGGAGGCTGAACTCCTATCCAATTCTCAGGCAACCAGCTATAACTAGGTTCGGTAGGTCTGTCACCTCTACTCGAAGCTCTTCCCACTCTTTTGCCACAGAGACGGGTTCGCCCTATTGATAGGCTGTCTTGGAGTAGCTCACCTAGTTTCGGGGGTCCAAACTAAAGTGCTCTTCGCTTGGGTAGTACTAGCTAAATCATGATGCAAAAGGTACGAGAAATAATCTCTGCTTTTTTAGGCTTCACTGGGTTGTTTCATTTCTCTTTCAGCGTTCCCTTGCGGTACTTTCTCTATTGCTCCGATAGTTCCTTTTCTGTCTCCCATACTAAGGGGGAAAAATGCTTTGTTTAGTGGAAGGTGATGTGTTGTTTGGGGTTATTTACATTGGATTGTTGATTTTGCTAGGGTGGGCTAGCTAGTGGGCGTCAGGGTAATCCGGCTCGCACGGATGACTTTTCAGTGTAAGGGAAATGCTATACTATTTTAGCTATACTCTGATTTTTCCAAGTGCACCTTCCGGTACACTTACCATGTTACGACTTGCCTCTCCTTTGCAGTTTGGGTATAATTAGTTATGTTAGGTAATTGGGTGGGCTTGGAGAGAGTGACGGGCGGTGTGTACGCACTTCAGAGCCGATTTCAGTGGAACACTCTATTTTCCACTTACTGCTAAATCCTCCTTTAAGGATGAATGTTTTCAATTCATCGTCCGTGATTCGCTAAGTTAGCGAATGTAGCCCACTTCTTCCCCTCTCATGCGCTACACCTCGACCTGACGTTCTGGGCTGTGCCAATTTTGCTTACTATTAGGCCTTCACAGGGTGAGCTGACGACGGTGGTATATAGGCGGAAAAAACAAGGGAGGGTGAGGTTTAACGGGGGTTATCGGTTATAGAGCAGGCTCCTCTAGGGGGATCTAAAGTACCGCCAAGTCCTTTGGGTTTCAAGCTAATGCTCGTAATATCCGGGCGGATAGAGAGGTGTATAATTCTATCAATGTTTACGGCTAGGCATAGTGGGGTATCTAATCCCAGTTTGTGTCCTAGCTTTCGTGGGGTCGGGGGTAATAAAGTCACTTTCGTGGAAGGGCTTCGTGTCTTCGGAAGCGTATAACTGCCCTGAAGATATTCGGCTTTAGTTTTGAGTTTTCCCTAACCACGCTTTACGCCGGGGTCTGTCAACTTGGGCCTATCGTATAACCGCGGTGGCTGGCACGAGTTTTACCGGCCCTCTTAGCTTTAACTAAGTCAAGTTTACACTCATGGCTTAATGTTAATCACTGCTGAATTCCCTTGGGGGTGTGGCTGAGCAAGGCGTCGTGGGCTTCTGTATAAGAGTGTGCCTGATACCAGCTCCTTGTCTTCGTATGGATGACTGTTAGGGCATTCTCACGGGGATGCGGATACTTGCATGTGTAAGTTTAGCTAAAGCTGACAGTAAAGTCAGGACCAAACCTTTGTGCTTACGGGACTTTTCAGGGTCCATCTTAACATCTTCAGTGTTATGCTTTGTTTTAAGCTACGCTAGC